GCTATCGTAGCTTAATTAAAGCATAACACTGAAGATGTTAAGATGGACCCTAGAAAGTCCCGAAAGCACAAAGGCTTGGTCCTGACTTTACTGTCCGCTCTAACTAAACTTACACATGCAAGTATCCGCCCCCCTGTGAGAATGCCCACAAACCCCTGCTTGGGGCCAAGGAGCCGGTATCAGGCACAGAGAAATCTAGCCCACAACACCTTGCTTAGCCACACCCTCAAGGGAACTCAGCAGTGATAAATATTAAGCCATAAGTGAAAACTTGACTTAGTTAAGGTTAAGAGGGCCGGTAAAACTCGTGCCAGCCACCGCGGTTATACGAGAGGCCCAAGTTGACAGACAACGGCGTAAAGGGTGGTTAGGGGAAAAATTAAACTAGAGCCAAACGCTTTCAAAGCTGTTATACGCACCCGAAAGTATGAAACCCAATCACGAAAGTAGCCCTATTAACCCTGAATCCACGAAAGCTAAGGAACAAACTGGGATTAGATACCCCACTATGCTTAGCCGTAAACATCGATTGTACAATACATATCATCCGCCCGGGAATTATGAACACCAGTTTAAAACCCAAAGGACTTGGCGGTGCTTAACATCCACCTAGAGGAGCCTGTTCTAGAACCGATAATCCCCGTTTAACCTCACCCTCTCTTGTTTATTCCCGCCTATATACCGCCGTCGTCAGCTTACCCTGTGAAGGTCTAACAGTAAGCAAAATTGGTACAACCCAAAACGTCAGGTCGAGGTGTAGCGAATGGGAGGGGAAGAAATAGGCTACATTTACTATCAATAGTAAAAACGAATGTTGGATTGAAACATCTAACTGAAGGAGGATTTAGCAGTAAGCAGGAAATAGAGCGCCCCGCTGAAATTGGCCCTAAAGCGCGCACACACCGCCCGTCACCCTCCCCTAACCCCTGTAATAAACTAACTAAAAACTCACAACCTTCCAAGGGGAGGAAAGTCGTAACATGGTAAGTGTACCGGAAGGTGTACTTGGAAAATCAAAGTGTAGCTAAGCTAGTTCAAAGCATCTCACTTACACCGAGAAGACATCCGTGCAAATCGGGTCACCTTGACGCCCATCAGCTAGCCCAACCCCTAAATTCAATAAACCCATATTCATAACCCCTAAAGCACGAAACACCCACGTAGCTAAACCATTCTCCCTCCTAAGTCCAGGCGATAGAAAAGGAAATTTGGAGCAATAGATAAAGTACCGCAAGGGAAAGCTGAAAAAGAGATGAAAAAGCCCAGTAAAGCTTGAAAAAGCAGAGATTAAAACTCGTACCTTTTGCATCATGATTTAGCTAGCACCCTCAAGCGAAGAGCCCCTAAAGTTTGAAACCCCGAAACTGGGTGAGCTACTCCAAGACAGCCTATTATAGGGCAAACCCGTCTCTGTGGCAAAAGAGTGGGAAGAGCTTTGAGTAGAGGTGACAGACCTACCGAACCCAGTTATAGCTGGTTGCCTGTGAATTGAATAGAAGTTCAGCCCCCTAGATTCCCCATTCATATACTTTATTAACCATCTGGATACAACGAGAAACAAGGGGTGTTAGTCAAAGGAGGTACAGCTCCTTTGAAACAAGACACAACTTTCCCGGCAGGATAAAGATCATATTCAAATAAGGAAAAATGTTTTAGTGGGCCTAAAAGCAGCCACCTTAACAAAAAGCGTTAAAGCTTAGACATACAATTCTCCCCATATACCGATAATTACATCTTATTCCATCCCACTTAACAGGCCCCCCTATGCCACCATAGGGCCGATTATGCTAATATGAGTAATAAGAAAGTATAGTACACTTTCTCCCCGCACGTGTGTAAATCGGAACGGACCCCCCACCGAACATTAACGGCCCCAACTAAAGAGGGTACTGGAAACCACCACAAATACAGGCTAGAAAAACATCCAAAACAAAACCGTTAACCCCACACTGGTGTGCCTGACGGGAAAGACCAAAGGGAAAAGAAGGAACTCGGCAAACATACCCCAAGCCTCGCCTGTTTACCAAAAACATCGCCTCTTGCGTAATATTAGTATAAGAGGTCCCGCCTGCCCAGTGACTGTATAGTTCAACGGCCGCGGTATTTTGACCGTGCAAAGGTAGCGTAATCACTTGTCTTTTAAATGAAGACCCGTATGAATGGCATAACGAGGGCTTAACTGTCTCCTTTTCCAAGTCAATGAAATTGATCTCCCCGTGCAGAAGCGGGGATTAATACATAAGACGAGAAGACCCTATGGAGCTTTAGACGTACGGACAGATCATGTTAAACACCCCTCCTTAAAGGCCTAAACTAAATGAAACCTGCCCCCATGTCTTTGGTTGGGGCGACCATGGGGAATACAAAACCCCCACGTGGAACGGGAGTACACCCCCTATTTTTTCCTCTCCCACAAGCCAGAGCGACAGCTCTAGCCAGCAGAATTTTTGACCAAACTGATCCGGTAAGCCGATCAACGAACCGAGTTACCCTAGGGATAACAGCGCAATCCCCTTTTAGAGTTCATATCGACAAGGGGGTTTACGACCTCGATGTTGGATCAGGACATCCTAATGGTGCAGCCGCTATTAAGGGTTCGTTTGTTCAACGATTAAAGTCCTACGTGATCTGAGTTCAGACCGGAGTAATCCAGGTCAGTTTCTATCTATGAAATGACCTTTTCTAGTACGAAAGGACCGAAAAGAGGAGGCCCCTGCCAAAGGCACGCCTCACCCCCATCTAATGAAAAAATCTAAACTAGACAAAAGGGCATATAACCCCAGCCCTAGATAATGGCAAGTTAGGGTGGCAGACCTTGGCTAATGCAAAAGACCTAAGCCCTTTCCACGGAGGTTCAAATCCTCCCCCTAACTATGATTTCGACCCTTATTACACATGTTTTTAACCCCCTGCTATTCATTGTTCCTGTATTATTAGCCGTAGCATTCCTCACCTTACTTGAGCGTAAAGTTCTTGGCTACATGCAACTCCGAAAAGGACCAAATGTCGTAGGACCCTACGGCCTTCTTCAACCCATCGCCGACGGCATTAAGCTATTTATTAAAGAGCCCGTACGACCCTCCACCGCTTCTCCCGTTCTCTTTATTCTTGCTCCCATGCTCGCACTCACTCTAGCTCTTGCACTTTGAGCCCCCATACCTCTCCCACACCCTATGACTGACCTCAACCTCGGCATCTTATTTGTTTTAGCATTGTCCAGCCTTGCAGTTTACTCCATCTTGGGGTCAGGCTGAGCATCAAACTCAAAGTATGCACTCATCGGGGCCCTCCGAGCTGTTGCACAAACTATTTCCTACGAGGTCAGCCTAGGCCTCATTTTACTTAATATTATTATTTTTTCCGGTAGCTTCACTCTTCAAACCTTTAACACAACCCAAGAAGCCATCTGACTAATTGTTCCTGCTTGACCTTTAGCTGCCATGTGATATGTTTCTACCCTGGCTGAGACAAACCGGGCACCTTTTGACCTAACAGAGGGCGAATCTGAACTTGTTTCCGGATTTAATGTAGAGTATGCAGGCGGACCCTTCGCTTTGTTTTTCCTGGCTGAATACTCTAATATCCTTCTGATGAATACCCTATCTGCAGTATTGTTCTTGGGGGCTTCTCATATCCCGACCATGCCAGAATTGACAAGCATTAATCTTATAACCAAAGCCGCTCTTCTCTCAGTAGTGTTCCTGTGGGTTCGAGCCTCATACCCTCGATTTCGTTATGACCAACTTATACACCTTACCTGAAAAAGCTTCCTTCCCCTCACACTCGCATTAGTTATTTGACATTTGGCCCTCCCTATTGCATTTGCGGGCCTTCCACCACAATTGTAGGCTCAGGGAGCTGTGCCTGAATTTAAAGGGCCACTTTGATAGAGTGAATAATGGGGGTTAAAGTCCCCCCACCTCCTTAGAAAGAAGGGGTTCGAACCCAACCTGAAGAGATCAAAACTCTTTGTGCTTCCTCTACACCACTCTCTAGCAAGGTCAGCTAAATAAGCTCCTGGGCCCATACCCCAGCTATGTAGGTTCAAATCCTTCCTTTGCTGATGAATCCTTACATCTTAACCACTCTTCTATTTGGCTTAGGCCTTGGCACAACACTTACATTTGCAAGCTCCCACTGACTCCTTGCTTGAATGGGCCTTGAAATTAATACTCTCGCTATCCTCCCCCTTATAGCCCAACACTACCACCCTCGAGCAGTTGAAGCCACCACTAAATATTTCCTCACACAAGCTGCAGCAGCCGCTACCCTTCTTTTTGCAACTATAACTAACGCTTGACTTACGGGCCAATGGGATATTCAACAAATGACTCACCCCCTCCCAACAACAATAATTATTGTTGCTCTAGCACTAAAAATTGGCCTTGCACCAGTACACTCCTGACTACCAGAAGTTCTTCAAGGCCTAGACCTCACCACTGGACTAATCCTCTCTACTTGGCAAAAACTTGCCCCCTTTGCTCTTCTCATGCAAATTCAAACCACTAACCCCACCCCACTTATTATTATGGGCTTGCTTTCTACCTTGGTGGGAGGCTGAGGCGGCCTAAACCAAACTCAACTACGCAAAATTCTTGCTTACTCCTCAATTGCCCACCTTGGCTGAATAGTCTTAATTCTCCAGTTCTCACCTACCCTTACCCTCCTCACACTTCTCACATATATCCTAATAACTCTATCAATATTTTTAGTTTTCAAGATAAATAAAGCCACCACCATTAATGCCCTTGCTATCTCCTGATCTAAAACCCCAGCCCTTACAGCGCTAACCCCTCTTATCCTGCTCTCTCTTGGCGGCTTACCCCCTCTCACGGGCTTTATACCAAAATGACTTATTCTTCAGGAGTTTACCAAGCAAGATTTACCTGTTCTTGCCACCCTCGCCGCACTTACTGCTCTCCTCAGCCTCTACTTCTACTTGCGCCTCTCCTATGCCATAACACTCACCATGTTTCCTAATAATCTTGTAGGTGCAACCCCCTGGCGACTCCACAACTCTCAGCTTACCCTCCCTCTCGCCACAACTACCACAGCAACTATCCTTCTTCTTCCATTAGCCCCCGCTGCTTTAGCACTACTCACCACCTAAGGGACTTAGGATAGTACTTAGACCTAGGGCCTTCAAAGCCCTCAGCGAGAGTGAAAATCTCTCAGTCCCTGATTAAGACTTGCAGGTTATTACCCCACATCTACTGTATGCAAAACAGACACTTTAATTAAGCTAAAGCCTTTCTAGATAGGAAGGCCTCGATCCTACAAGATCTTAGTTAACAGCTAAGCGCTCAATCCAGCGAGCATCTATCTACTTTCCCCCGCCTAGCTCAACAGCGAATAGGCGGGGGAAAGCCCCGGCAGGCGTTAACCTGCTTCTTTAGATTTGCAATCTAATATGTAACACCTCAGAGCTTGGTAAGAAGAGGGCTTGAACCTCTGTCTATGGGTCTACAATCCACCGCTTAACTCAGCCATCCTACCTGTGGCAATCACACGTTGATTCTTCTCAACCAATCACAAAGACATCGGCACCCTCTATCTTGTATTTGGTGCCTGAGCCGGAATAGTGGGAACAGCCCTAAGTCTACTCATTCGAGCAGAACTGAGCCAACCCGGAGCCCTTCTTGGGGACGATCAGATTTATAATGTTATCGTCACTGCACACGCCTTTGTAATAATCTTCTTTATAGTAATACCAATCATGATTGGAGGATTTGGAAACTGGCTTATTCCCCTAATGATTGGGGCGCCTGATATAGCCTTCCCTCGAATAAATAACATGAGCTTCTGGCTTCTACCACCATCTTTCCTCCTTCTCCTCGCTTCTTCAGGAGTTGAAGCCGGCGCCGGTACAGGGTGGACAGTGTATCCCCCTCTGGCTGGTAACCTGGCACATGCCGGAGCATCCGTAGACCTTACAATCTTTTCACTTCACCTCGCAGGAATTTCGTCAATTCTAGGGGCCATCAACTTCATTACTACTATTATTAATATAAAACCCACGGCTATAACTATATACCAAATCCCACTATTTGTTTGAGCCGTACTAATTACAGCTGTTCTACTGCTTCTTTCTCTCCCAGTTTTAGCCGCTGGTATCACAATGCTTCTAACGGATCGTAACCTCAACACAACTTTCTTTGACCCTGCTGGAGGGGGTGATCCCATTCTTTACCAACATTTATTCTGATTCTTTGGTCACCCGGAAGTGTATATTCTAATTCTCCCAGGTTTCGGAATAATTTCACACATTGTTGCCTATTATGCAGGCAAAAAAGAACCCTTTGGTTACATGGGGATGGTCTGAGCTATAATAGCAATTGGCCTCCTTGGATTTATCGTCTGAGCCCACCACATGTTTACGGTTGGCATGGATGTTGACACACGTGCATATTTTACATCCGCCACAATAATTATTGCAATTCCCACTGGTGTAAAAGTATTCAGTTGACTCGCTACACTTCATGGAGGTGATATTAAATGGGAAACACCCCTACTATGAGCACTTGGTTTTATTTTCCTATTTACAGTGGGAGGCCTAACTGGAATTGTTTTAGCTAATTCATCACTAGACATTGTTTTACATGACACATACTATGTCGTAGCCCACTTTCACTACGTCTTATCTATGGGTGCTGTCTTCGCCATTGTTGCTGCTTTCGTTCACTGATTCCCCCTATTTACAGGCTATACTCTCCACGAAACATGAACTAAAGTTCATTTTGGCGTAATGTTCGCAGGAGTAAATTTAACATTCTTCCCACAACATTTCTTAGGCCTAGCCGGAATACCCCGACGATACTCAGATTACCCAGATGCCTTTACTCTGTGAAACACAGTTTCATCATTTGGCTCCCTAGTATCCCTAGTTGCCGTAATTATGTTTTTATTTATTATTTGAGAAGCATTTACAGCCAAACGAGAAGTTCAATCGGTAGAACTAACCGCAACTAATATTGAATGGCTTCACGGCTGCCCCCCGCCTTATCACACATTTGAAGAACCTGCATTTGTTCAGGTACGCATAGACTAACGAGAAAGGAAGGAGTCGAACCTCCATTAACTGGTTTCAAGCCAGCCACATAACCGCTCTGCCACTTTCTTCATCTTCCTACAAATAAGATGCTAGTAAAATGCTATTACCCTGCCTTGTCAAGGCAAAATTGTGGGTTAAACCCCCGCGCTTCTTAAAAGCATAATGGCCCATCCCCTACAACTTGGATTTCAAGATGCAGCTTCACCACTAATAGAAGAATTACTTCACTTTCACGACCACGCCCTGATAATTGTTATTCTTATTAGCGTAATAGTACTTTACATTATTGTAGCCATGGTTACAGCTCAATTTACGGATAAACTTGTGCTTGACTCCCAAGAAATCGAAATTATCTGAACAATTCTCCCAGCTATTATTCTTATTCTTATTGCCCTACCATCTCTCCGAATTTTATATCTAATAGACGAAATCAACAGCCCCCACCTTACAGTAAAAGCTTTAGGTCACCAGTGGTACTGGAGCTATGAATACACAGACTACGATGACCTTGGCTTTGACTCATACATAATCCCCACGCAAGATCTCAGCTACGGCCAATTCCGACTTTTAGAAGCAGACCACCGCATAGTAGTCCCTGTAGAATCCCCCGTTCGAGTTTTAATTACCGCCGAAGACGTCCTTCATTCGTGAGCAGTGCCAGCCCTAGGCACAAAAGTCGATGCTGTTCCGGGACGACTAAACCAAGCAACTTTTACCATTAGCCGGCCAGGCGTATTCTTTGGTCAATGCTCTGAAATTTGCGGAGCCAATCACAGCTTCATGCCAATTGTTGTAGAAGCAGTTCCCCTTGAACACTTCGAATCCTGATCTTCATTAATAATTGAAGAAGCCTCACTAAGAAGCTAATAAGTAAGAGCGTTAGCCTTTTAAGCTAGAGACTGGTGCTTAACGACCACCCTTAGTGACGATGCCTCAACTCAACCCCGGCCCTTGATTTTTCATCTTAGCTGTTTTATGACTTTTATTTCTATCTCTCGCACCCCGAGTACTTTTAAAATACCTCTTCCCTAACAAAATAACACCCGAAGGAAAGTTAGAACAAACCATAACCCCTTGAACCTGACAATGACACTAAGCCTATTTGACCAATTTGAATCACCTGTACTATTTCACATCCCTCTAATTGTACTAGCAATTGCCCTCCCATGAGTACTATTCCCTGCCCCTGGACCCCGATGAATTAGTAACCCCCTACTAGCATTTCAAGGATGATTTGTTAAACACTTCACCTCACAAATTCTTCTCCCACTAAATACACCCGGGCATAAATGAGCACTTCTCTTCGCCTCCCTCATCTTGTTTCTTCTCTCTATCAATGTGCTCGGGCTTCTTCCTTACACCTTTACACCTACTACTCAACTATCTTTTAACTTAGGACTTGCAGTACCCCTCTGACTAGCAACAGTAATTTATGGGATGCGCACCCAGCCAACACACGCATTAGGACACCTCTTGCCTGAAGGCACCCCAACTGCTTTAATTCCTGTACTCGTTATTATCGAAACAATTAGTCTGTTTATTCGCCCTATTGCTCTAGGTGTCCGATTAACAGCAAACCTAACAGCAGGCCACCTCCTGATTCAACTTATCTCAACAGCTACTTTCGTCATGCTCCCGATTATGCCTACTGTTGCTATTTTTACCACAACACTTCTGCTTCTTCTTACCCTCCTAGAAATTGCTGTTGCTATAATTCAGGCTTATGTCTTTGTCTTACTCCTAAGCCTTTACCTACAAGAAAACGTCTAATGGCCCATCAAGCACACCCATTTCACATAGTCGACCCCAGCCCCTGGCCCCTTACAGGTGCCATTGCTGCCCTACTAATAACGTCCGGCCTTGCTATCTGATTTCACTTCCACTCTACGACCCTTATAACTTTAGGAACAATTCTTCTTATTTTAACAGCTTTCCAATGATGGCGAGACGTTGTCCGAGAGGGTACCTTTCAAGGTCACCACACCCCACCAGTCCAAAAAGGGCTTCGATATGGTATGATCCTCTTCATTACCTCAGAAGTTCTCTTCTTCCTCGGCTTTTTCTGAGCTTTTTATCACTCAAGCCTAGCACCCACCCCTGAACTAGGCGGCTTCTGACCACCCGCTGGTATTACCCCTTTAGACCCCTTCGAAGTACCCCTACTCAATACAGCAGTCCTTCTTGCCTCAGGCGTTACAGTTACATGGGCACACCACAGCATTATAGAAGGGCAACGAAAACAAGCCCTTCAATCCCTCGCACTTACAATTTTACTTGGAGGCTACTTTACCTTCCTCCAAGCCCTCGAGTACCATGAAGCCCCCTTTACTATTGCAGACGGGGTGTATGGTGCCACATTTTTTGTGGCTACTGGCTTTCACGGCCTCCATGTGTTAATTGGCTCTTCATTTTTAGCTGTTTGCTTTCTCCGCCAAGCCCTTCACCATTTTACATCAAACCATCATTTTGGGTTTGAAGCAGCCGCATGGTATTGACATTTCGTAGACGTCGTCTGACTTTTCCTCTACATCTCCATTTACTGATGAGGATCCTAATCTTCCTAGTATCAAATATAGTATAAGTGACTTCCAATCACCTGGTCTTGGTTAAAATCCAAGGGAAGATAATGAACCTTCTCCTAACTATCGTTACAATCACAGCTCTTCTGTCTATAATTCTCATAATTGTCTCTTTTTGGCTCCCCCAAATGACACCCGATTATGAAAAACTTTCACCATACGAATGCGGCTTTGACCCCGTAGGTTCGGCCCGATTACCTTTTTCACTGCGATTTTTTCTGATCGCCATCCTCTTTCTTCTCTTTGATCTAGAAATTGCTCTCCTTCTTCCTCTCCCCTGAGGGGACCAACTAACATCGCCGTTGTTAACATTTCTGTGAGCCACAGGCGTCCTTTCCCTCCTGACCCTTGGCCTCGTGTACGAATGAATTCAAGGGGGCCTAGAGTGGGCTGAGTAAGTAGTTAGTTTAAGAAAAACATTTGATTTCGGCTCAAAAGCTTGTGGTTTGATTCCACAACCACTTAATGACCCCTACACATTTTGCCTTTTCCTCAGCCTTTATTTTAGGCTTAACAGGCCTGGCATTCCACCGGTCTCATCTACTATCTGCTCTTTTATGCCTTGAGGCAATAATACTATCTCTATTTGTTGCCCTTTCACTATGAACACTTCAACTAGATTCCACCAATTTCTCAACGTCACCCATGCTTCTACTCGCATTTTCAGCCTGCGAGGCAGGTGCTGGTCTAGCCCTACTAGTTGCTACTGCCCGCACCCATGGGACCGATCGCCTACAAAGCCTAAACTTACTACAATGCTAATAATCTTGATCCCAACACTGATGCTAATCCCAACAGCTTGACTAACCAAACCAACTTGGTTATGACCAACAACTTTAACACATAGCTTTTGCATCTCCTTAGTTAGCTTGTTATGATTAAAAAACATCTCAGAGACCGGGTGATCCTCACTCAACTCATGAATAGCTACCGACCCACTATCAACACCCCTGCTCGTTCTCACATGTTGGCTGCTGCCCTTAATAATCCTAGCAAGCCAAAACCACACCACCTCAGAACCAGTTAACCGCCAACGTATATACATCACACTTCTAACACTCCTCCAATTCTTTCTCATCCTAGCATTTAGCGCGACTGAACTAATTATATTTTATGTCATGTTTGAAGCTACCCTCATTCCCACTTTAATTATTATTACACGCTGAGGAAACCAAACAGAGCGTTTAAACGCAGGCACCTACTTCCTCTTCTACACACTAGCGGGCTCATTACCCCTTCTTGTCGCCCTTCTCCTATTGCAAAACACAACAGGTACCTTATCACTTCTAACCCTCCACTACGCGGACCCTATACACATGATGTCGCACGCAGACAAACTCTGATGAGTAGGCTGCCTCCTCGCCTTCCTAGTTAAAATACCTCTTTATGGAGTACACCTTTGACTCCCCAAAGCACACGTTGAGGCCCCCATTGCAGGCTCAATAATTCTTGCAGCCGTCCTCCTTAAATTAGGAGGGTATGGAATAATTCGTGTAATACCAACCCTGGAACCCCTAACCAAGGAACTAAGTTATCCCTTTATTATCTTTGCACTCTGGGGTGTTATTATAACTGGCTCCATTTGCCTCCGCCAAACCGATCTCAAGTCACTAATTGCCTACTCATCTGTTAGTCACATAGGCCTTGTGGCAGGAGGAATCCTCATCCAATCACCTTGGGGCCTTACAGGTGCACTTACCCTTATAATTGCCCACGGCCTGACTTCCTCCGCCCTCTTCTGCCTAGCGAATACTAATTATGAACGAACCCACAGCCGGACAATGGTCCTAGCACGCGGCCTTCAAATAGCACTTCCTTTAATAGCAACTTGATGGTTTATTGCCAGCCTAGCTAATCTAGCCCTCCCACCTTTACCCAATCTTATAGGAGAACTAATAATTATTACCTCTTTATTTAACTGATCTTGATGGACTCTAGCACTTACAGGGGCCGGCACCTTAATTACAGCTGCTTATTCCCTCTACATATTCCTAATAACCCAGCGAGGCCCCCTCCCAACACATATTATAGCACTTAGCCCCTCACATACCCGAGAACATCTTCTCGTTGCACTTCACCTCGCCCCCTTGGCCCTATTAATTCTCAAACCCGAGCTGATCTGACGCTGAACTGCTTGTAGGAGTAGTTTTAATAAAAACATTAGATTGTGATTCTAAAAATAGGGGTTAAACCCCCCTTTCCCACCGAGAGAGGCTCGCAGCAATGAACACTGCTAATTTTCACGACCTTGGTTGGACTCCCAGGCTCACTCGAGGGCTCCTAAAGGATAACAGCTCATCCATTGGTCTTAGGAACCAAAAACTCTTGGTGCAAATCCAAGTAGCAGCTATGCAGCCTACTTCTCTAATGATCTCATCAAGTTTAGTTACCATTTTTATGCTGTTAAGCTACCCGTTACTTACTGCACTCCTTCCTACTCCTCGAGGTTCCGATTGATCCACCTCTCACGTCAAAACAGCAGTAAAGATAGCCTTTTTTGTTAGCCTTCTCCCCCTAGCCCTCTTTTTAAATGAAGGCGCGGAAACAATCGTTACAAATTGGACATGAATAAATACTCACTCCTTCGATATTAGTATCAGTCTAAAATTCGACTTTTACTCAATTATTTTCACACCCATCGCCCTCTATGTAACATGATCCATCCTAGAATTTGCATCCTGGTACATGCACTCTGACCCCTACATAAGCCGTTTCTTTAAATACCTCCTTACCTTCCTGATTGCTATAATTATTTTAGTAACCGCAAACAACATATTTCAACTTTTTATTGGCTGAGAAGGCGTAGGCATTATATCGTTCCTCCTTATCGGGTGATGGTATGGTCGGACAGATGCCAACACTGCAGCCCTCCAAGCTGTTCTCTACAACCGGGTAGGGGACATCGGACTTATCTTCGCCATGGCTTGAATGGCAACAAACTTAAATTCCTGGGAAATACAGCAAGTGTTCGCAAGCTCCAAAGACATAGACTTGACTTACCCCCTCCTCGGGCTAATCATTGCAGCCACCGGGAAATCAGCCCAATTTGGGCTCCACCCTTGGCTGCCGTCCGCCATGGAGGGCCCCACACCGGTGTCTGCCCTACTTCACTCCAGCACTATGGTCGTTGCCGGTATCTTCTTACTGGTGCGAATGAGCCCTCTTCTAGAAAATAACCCTACCGCTCTTACAGTCTGCCTGTGCCTCGGAGCCCTAACTACCCTCTTTACCGCCACATGTGCTTTAACCCAAAACGACATTAAAAAAATCGTTGCATTCTCCACATCAAGCCAACTTGGGTTAATAATGGTTACCATCGGCCTAAACCAACCACAGTTAGCATTCCTTCATATTTGCACACACGCCTTTTTTAAAGCCATATTATTCTTGTGTTCCGGGTCTATTATTCACAGCCTAAACGACGAGCAGGACATCCGAAAAATGGGAGGTATACATCACCTTACGCCCTTTACATCTTCATGCCTGACTATCGGGAGCCTCGCCCTTACAGGTACGCCTTTCCTAGCCGGCTTCTTCTCAAAAGACGCCATTATCGAAGCACTAAACACATCCCACCTAAACGCCTGAGCCCTCACCCTCACTCTCCTAGCCACCTCTTTCACAGCAATCTACAGCTTTCGAGTAGTATTTTTTGTTCCCATGGGTCATCCACGGTTTAACTCCCTTTCCCCCATTAATGAAAATAACCCAGCAGTAATCAACCCACTTAAACGCTTAGCCTGGGGAAGTATTCTTGCAGGACTGCTTATTACCTCAAATATTACACCTCTAAAAACCCCCATTATGTCAATACCCCTAACCCTTAAATTGGCTGCTCTTATGGTTACAATTGTTGGGCTTCTTATTGCCCTGGAACTCGCCGCACTAACCAATAAACAATTTAAAGCAACACCCATTCTTCACACACATAACTTCTCAAATATGCTTGGCTTCTTCCCAGCTATTGTTCACCGCTTAACCCCTAAGCTAGCCCTCACCCTTGGCCAAGGTATTGCCAGTCAAATAATAGACCAAACCTGACTAGAAAAGACGGGCCCTAAAGCCATCACATCTCTAAGCCTCCCCATGGTTACCATAACAAGCAACATCCAACAAGGCATGATTAAAACATATCTTATTCTTTTTATTCTAACTCTTGCCCTTATAGTTGCCATACTATTTGTTTAGACAGCTCGGAGGGTCCCTCGACTTATACCCCGAGTTAATTCTAGAACCACAAACAGAGTTAGAAAGAGAACCCACGCACTAATAATTAACATTCAACCCCCAGAAGAGTATATTACAGCAACACCGCCCATATCCCCACGGAACACAGAAAACTCATTGAAGTTATCTACTAGCACCCACGACGACTCATACCACCCCCCTCAAAACAACGCAGAAATTAACACAACCCCACCCGCATAAAGTACCCCATAAGTTAAAACTTCCCGATTTCCTCAGCTTTCAGGGTACGGCTCAGCAGCCAACGCTGCTGAATATGCAAATACAACTAATATCCCTCCCAAATAAATTAAAAAAAGCACTAGCGATAAAAAGGGCCCTCCACACCCAACTAATATTCCACACCCCATCCCAGCTACCACAACTAACCCTAAGGCAGCAAAGTAAGGAGAAGGGTTAGAAGCAACCGCGACTAAACCTAGTACAAAACAGAATAGAATTAAATATATAATAAAGGTCATGATTCCTGCCTGGACTTTAACCAAGACTAATGACTTGAAAAACCACCGTTGTATTCAACTACAAGAACCCTAATGGCCAGCCTACGAAAGTCCCACCCCCTTTTAAAAATCGCAAACCATGCTTTAGTCGATCTCCCATCCCCCTCCAACATCTCTGTTTGATGAAATTTTGGATCCCTTCTAGGACTCTGCTTAATTATCCAAATCGTAACAGGCCTTTTCTTAGCCATGCATTATACTTCGGATATCGCAACCGCTTTTACCTCCGTAGCCCACATTTGCCGAGACGTCAACTACGGCTGATTAATTCGAAATGTTCACGCCAACAGCGCATCATTCTTTTTTATTTGCATCTACCTTCACATTGGCCGAGGCCTCTATTACGGCTCGTACCTACAAAAAGAAACATGAAACGTTGGGGTAGTTCTTCTCCTACTCGTCATGATAACAGCCTTTGTTGGCTATGTCCTCCCCTGAGGTCAAATGTCATTTTGAGGTGCAACCGTCATTACTAACCTTCTCTCTGCTGTACCCTACGTCGGCAACACCCTAGTTCAATGAATCTGAGGGGGATTTTCTGTAGACAATGCTACTCTCACCCGATTCTTTGCATTTCACTTCCTTTTCCCCTTTATTATTGCAGCTGCAGCAATCATTCATTTGCTTTTCCTACACGAAACAGGCTCAAACAACCCCACAGGCCTTAACTCAGACTCTGACAAAATCCCCTTTCATCCCTATTTTTCGTATAAAGACCTGCTTGGATTCGCCATCCTCCTCACTGCCCTAGCATCCCTTGCCCTATTCTCTCCAAATCTCTTGGGCGACCCCGACAACTTCACCCCCGCAAACCCACTTGTCACACCCCCTCACATTAAGCCAGAATGGTATTTCCTGTTTGCATATGCTATTCTACGCTCTATTCCTAACAAATTGGGAGGAGTACTTGCTCTATTGTTTTCTATCCTGATCCTGATACTTGTACCCCTCCTTCACACATCTAAACAACGAAGTCTAATATTCCGCCCCTTCTCGCAATTCCTATTCTGATCCTTAGTAGCAGATGTAATGATCCTTACCTGAATCGGGGGCATGCCCGTTGAACACCCCTTTGTTATTATTGGACAAATCGCATCATTTCTCTACTTCTTCCTATTCCTGGTATTAATCCCTTTAACAGGTTGACTGGAGAATAAAGCATTAGCTTGAAAATGCACTAGTAGCTCAGCCTCCAGAGCCCCAGTCTTGTAAACTGACCGTCGGAGGTTAAAATCCTCCCTACTGCTCAAAGAAGGGAGATTTTAACTCCAACCCCTAACTCCCAAAGCTAGGATTCTAACATTAAACTATTCTTTGCGCTATAAAATGTTTTTTAGACATATATGTAATTACACCATATATTTATAGTAACCATTTTATACAGTGTATCGGGACATTAATGTAATATCACCTATAACAGATTTTAAACAAGTATGCTCGGTAATTCACACTAAGGTAAACAAAAACCAATAATTGGAAATCGTAAATTAACAGAAATGAAGACCAATCGAAACTTAAGACCTAACTAATCATTCACCAGTCAAGATATACCAAGACTCAAAATCCCGACAATCTAAAAAGTATATGTAGTAAGAGCCTACCAACCGGTGATTCCTTAATGATAACGGTTATTGAAGGTGAGGGACAAAAATTGTGGGGGTTTCACTCGGTGAATTATTCCTGGCATTTGGTTCCTACTTCAGGTTCTATAACTGGTATCATCCCTCACACTTTCATCGACACTGACATAAGTTAATGTTGGGATTACATACGACTCGTTACCCAGCAAGCCGGGCGTTCACTCCAGCGGGTAAGGGGTTCTCTTTTTTTTTTTCCTTTCACTCGGCATTTCAGAGTGCATCCAGCCAACCAACCGTTCAAGGTTGTACATTTTCCTTGCCTGGCGGAAATAGTATCCATGATAATAGACTTTATTAGAAGGATACCATATAGAGAAATCAAGTGCATAAGTATGTTCCTGTTTCTCCTATCTTCCCTTGAGTTCCCCCTTTTTTTCGCGCGAAAATCCCCCCTACCCCCCAAAACTCGTGAAGTTACTATGATCCTGAAAACCCCCCGGAAACAGGAAAACTTCTAGTAATGGGTACCCCCTCTAGGTCTTTTCAGCCCTAGTATTTTTAATACAGTAAATTGGTTTGTTGTTGTGTTATATAATGTTTTGTAAAAGCACAAACAACCTCATCTTCACACCCCCCGGCCCAATGGCCTAAATCTTAAACCACTATAAATACAAAACTAACAACTAAAAGCCCTGGGCGAAACCCTTTGAGGTATACTGTAACCCCTAAAAAGACTAGCAATAGAATGTTTACAATATTACAATATTACAATATTACAATATTACAATATTACAATATTACAATATTACAATATTACAATATTACAATATTACAATATTACAATATTACAATATTACAATATTACAATATTACAATATTACAATATTACAATATTACAATATTACAATATTACAATATTACAATATTACAATATTACAATATTACAATATTACAATATTACAATATTACAATATTACAATATTACAATATTACAATATTACAATATTACAATATTACAATATTACAATATTACAATATTACAATATTACAATATTACAATATTACAATATTACAATATTACAATATTACAATATTACAATATTACAACCCTAAAAATGTCGTAACATTTGTAGTATATTTATTAGAATACTGAAATTGATGCAACCCCCCCAGGGTATTTATAACATTACATGTTGTAATGTTGTAATGTTGTAATGTTGTAATGTTGTAATGTTGTAATGTTGTAATGTTGTAATGTTGTAATGTTGTAATGTTGTAATGTTGTAATGTTGTAATGTTGTAATGTTGTAATGTTGTAATGTTGTAATGTTGTAATGTTGTAATGTTGTAATGTTGTAATGTTGACGTTT